TTACTATTTCTAGGAATTAGTCACTTCAACAATCTTTGATGGTTATACGAGTATCCAAAGTACGAACGAGATGGATGTTTGTTGTCCCAACCATTCTTGTTAGCCCCGATACCGATAAGGAAAAGGGTAATTTTTACTAAAGTTTTTGTGTTGTTGATTCCTAGTGTAGTGCTTCTTCCCCTATGCCGCCTATTGGTACTAGTGGAGTAGGATTGACCTGCAATACAAAACCTATAGGTATAACCTTTCGTTTAATACTAAAATCGACAATAAAGGTATCTGAGGCTGGATCAATCGAGGATACACGACAGAAGGAATTGTTCTATCTCCAAACTTTACCTTCACTAAGCGTAACTTTATTTCAATAATTTGGTTCTTTATATTCCGAACTGCGTCTTTTTCTCGTAAGACTTCATTGAGGGCTAAAAAAATAAGAACAAAAAATCAAATCACACCATCTCTATAATAGGTAAATGCTTTTTTTTCTCCTGAAGTTGTCGGAATTATTCGTAATAAAATATTAGCTATAATTGAGGAGGTCTTATCAATAAAATTTCCATTTATCCGAGATCTAGGCATAATTAGTAATCCATTCTATAATTCTTCTCATTACCCTCTCGGGGAAAATGATCCCACAAAAAGGAATTGTAGAGTACAAAATAACATAAAAACAGAAAAATTCTTGTGTACCTTCTGTTCAAATTTTACCTTTTTTTGACAAAGAAAGGTGGGAGACTTTTGAATCAGATTGAATTTTATAAAATATCAATTTTGTAGTATACAAATGCACGGAACTATTACTATTTCATCTAAGTTAGATAACCAAGGACTTTATTTTACTATGGATTCTTATAACTCGAATCTAATAACTCAATAAATTTAGATTTGGTTATGACCCAAAAAGGAAAAGGATGACTAATGATTATACAATTGAATGAAATGTCATAGAAAAATGCAAGAAAAATTCATGGTATGATTCATAAATTTATAATAGGGTAGATGGATGATAAGAGAGGTTCTTTATAAATATGGAATTGGAAAAGAAACTTTTTTTCCTATGGACTCACTATTCACTCGGTTTCTGGTCAATAATAGGATTATATAGGAAAGATGGCCGAGTGGTTGAAGGCGTAGCACTGGAACTGCTATGTAGGCTTTTTGTTTACCGAGGGTTCGAATCCCTCTCTTTCCGTTTCTGTTAATTCACCATCGTTACCAACTACAATATATCAAATCAAATAAAAACGAATATCATTATATTATTCCAACAGCTTTATTTGATATAAAATTATGATTCCTAATTACTGTGGTATGGGTACGTAAAAGAAAAATCTTGTGGAAAGAGCAAAAAAAAAAAAAATTCTACTGCGTATCAATTTGTAATATGTGAATAACAAAATACGGATTAAGGCCCTTAGATCTATTTCCTTCGTCGAAAAAGGGACAGAATTGTCTAAACCCCTTTTCTTGTTATGTTCGTTAGGTTCAAGTCTGACGAGAATAATATTCTACGACTAACAACTCATTTATTTTTAAACCGATCCATTTACTATCTATTATTTGATTTACTAAGCCTTTATATTGGAATGAGTCAATAGTCAAATGGTTTGGCACTCCTTCCTGAAGAGATGAAGCAATATAATTTTGAATCAGAGCTTTTGATCTTTGTTTATCCTTCGTAGTAATAATATCTCGGGGTTTGCAACGATAACTTGGTATATCCACTATATGACCATTAACTAAAATATGTCTATGGTTAACTAATTGCCTGGCTCCGGGAATGGTCGAAGCCATACCCAATCGAAAAAGGATATTATCCAACCGCATCTCAAGTAGTTGTAGTAAAACCTGGCCGGTTGACCCTTTGGCTTTTCCAGCGATATGCACATATCTAAGTAATTGTCGCTCTGTCAGACCATAATGAAAACGCAATTTCTGTTTTTCTTCTAAACGAATACGATATTGCGATCTTTTCCCGGAACGCAATGGGTTTTTAAGATCACTTCCGGATCTAGGTCTTTTACTAGTTAATCCCGGTAAAGCCCCCAGACGGCGTATTTTTTTGAAACGAGGTCCTCGGTAACGAGACATAAAGTAAAGACTCCTTTTTATTTTATTGAAATTTCATTCATTTTACAGAAGAAATCAAAATTAAGACTGAACTAAAGAATAAACAAAGCAAAGCGAAATCTATATAGAATGAAATGTATTGTGTTAATATCCAGATTTTTTGTTATATATATATAGAAAGAAGATTAAGGCTTTGTTTTATGATTTATTATATATATAAAATATAAATCTAATTGGATCTAATCAACTTTTTTTTAGAATTACCACGACATAATAGATTAGTGACTCAACGTTTGTAGAAATGGAGAGTAGAGATTCTCAATTATGGAAAAATCGATAGAGAAAAAAGCCGGCTATCGGACTCGAACCGATGACCATCGCATTACAAATGCGATGCTCTAACCTCTGAGCTAAGCGGGCTCACATAACAGAAATAATGCATAGGAATTCAAGAGACTACCGGATCCCCGCTATTAGCTGTAAAGTTCGTATGAACTATATATATATATTTAATATAAACTATTTAATATATATTATATATTATATATTCTAGTTCATAATTCTATCCATAACATAATATAACTAATAAAAAAATATAAAATTAATATGCAAATTAATATTAATTAATAATATATTTAATAAATAAATAGAATAATATGACTAAATAGAATTCTATTCTAATAATGTAACAGATCTAATAATGTAACAGAAATAAAATATCTGACTAATTTCAATTTTATTATTATACATAATAATTATTGATGATATACATTTACATTGCTGTTATTTTTATATTTTTTATAATATAATAATAAGATATTGAAAATACCAAAAAATTGGAATTCCTTTTTTAGATTTGAGAATAGTTATAACAAATAAGGTTAATTATATTCATATTATAGCGGATCAGTCCTAAGAAAAGTATAAAATAAGGATAAAGATACAACAATAAAAATGATAATCAGACATTCCCCTGATTTCGTTCGAAAAAGGATGAAGATAGGACAAAAAAAACAATAAGGAAGAATATCGACCCTTCCAGTATTCAAAAGTGAATTCTAAAAATAAAAGGGGAGGGGGACGTATATATATGTGGTATATACCTCTCTATATTGAATTGTGGATACATCAATGATAGAATCATTTCTGATTGAAACAAAGATGATTCATACAATAGAGGTGGAACGAGAGGGGATAGCAAAAAAAATAAAATAGGCATACACAATTTTTTAATATAGGAATCATTATATAATGAACTCAATGGTTCCAAGATAAATGAAAAAGTTGGGTAAAATTACAACTGGATCCTTGTCTAAAAGGGGGATATGGCGAAATTGGTAGACGCTACGGACTTGATTGGATTGAGCCTTAGTATGGAAACCTGCTAAGTGAAAACTTCCAAATTCAGAGAAACCCTGGAACTAAAAATGGGCAATCCTGAGCCAAATCTTTATTTTTTGAAAAACAAGGGTTTAAAAAAGAGAATAAAAAAGGATAGGTGCAGAGACTCAATGGAAGCTGTTCTAACGAATGGAGTTGACTACGTTGCGTTGGTAACTCAAATTCTTCTATAAAAAAAATGATTAATCGGACGAGAATAAAGAGAGAGTCCCATTCTACATGTCAATACCGACAACAATGAAATTTATAGTAAGAGGAAAATCCGTCGACTTTAGAAATCGTGAGGGTTCAAGTCCCTCTATCCCCAGTAAAAAGCCCGTTTTACTTCTTTACTATAATTCTCCTTTTTTTTATAAGTGGTTCAAAGAAAATGGTTCAAAGAAAATTCAATATCTTTCTTATTCATTTTACTCTTTCACAAATAGACCCAAAGTGAATTATTCACAGCCCATCTCATTTTCCTTACATTCACAAAGAAAGTCTTCTTTTTGAAAATAGAAAAAATTAGGGAATAGCTCAGTTATGTAGAGCAGAGGCTTGAAAATCCTTGTGTCACCGGTTCAAATTTGGCTCCTTAATTGTTGGGATAGCTCAGTTGGTAGAGCAGAGGACTGAAAATCCTCGTGTCACCAGTTCAAATCTGGTTCCTGACACATAACTAATCGATTGAAAAGATATTTATACCTCTTCAAATTAATTGAAGCGGGTCAGCATACAATACATATTACTAATCTAGAGCGCAATACATATTTTTTATATAGATGTATAGATCTATCTATGTTTGGAGATGGTAATAAAAAAAAAGTTGTCTAAAAAACTTCCAAGTTTATTTTATAGGAGTTGAAGGATAGAAAAAGTAAGGATATATTTTATACACAGTAAAAAAATCTGTTCTTTTTTCATTTCGTATTTTCTTTCCTATTTATTCTATTTCTTCATTCTTGTTTATGCTACTTTCAAGGGTTCATCTAAGTGACATGCGCGGTACAAAGTTCATAGTGCAGAACTTTTTTGATTTATCTATTATATTGTTTCTGCTCAAATGAAATTCATAATATCTTCAAAATTGGGTAATACCAATGAAGTCTTTTTTAGCTTAGTCTTAATACGAATTAGAATCTAGTTATTCTCTTTCATCTAGAACAAAATGCAAAATATTCCTTGACTTGAATAAAAAAAAATCTGGAGTCATGTCATATAAGTGAACATTCGTTTCTTATCATTCAATGAGCATCTTGTATTTCATAAAAATTGGGGGTAATATAGTCCTTACGTAAGGGCCAGCCTATCCAACTTTCAGGCATCAAGATACGTTTAAGACGTGGATGATTATCATAAGAGATTCCCAACATATCATAAGATTCCCGTTCTTGAAAATCGGCACTTCTCCAAATCCAGAAAACAGACGGGATTCTAGGATTACTTCTTTGGGCAAATACTTTTATGCATACCTCTTCCGGCTTATCTATACCATACCGTATTTTCGTAAGATGATACACACTAGCTAAAAATCCGCCAGGTGCTACATC